TAGTAAAAAAATATTGGAAATTTTAGTGCCTAAAATTTTCATCAATTTTTACTTCGGTAAAATAGGCTATTAAAATTTTGTTAAAATTAAAAATTTTTAATGTGCATATATATATATGCAATAGTTGACTCATATCACAACTTGTTAACTGCACGTTCTCGAACCTGCCTTGAGTTTAGGGGTTTGGCAAGAATAACAGGATTTGCAGGACGTAGGGGGTAAGGGGGTTTGTCGCGCAAAAAACCAAGCGGGCGTCAGTATCATAAGATGTTGAAGAAGGAATATATATGTATGCACCTGAATTAAAAGTTAGTGCGTCTTAATTTATGTCTTCCAAGAATGGATTTATAATATCACATACAAGGAAAATGTACCACCTTATTTACCATTTGAATTTGCACTTTGGGATGCAAATTGAAAGGAGACCAAATAGAGAAACCCCATGCATATAAAAGAATGCTAGGCATGGGGGGTAATGAAATGTATGTTTAACACTACTGGCTAATCAGATGCCGTTTACTACTCACTAGGAGGGATCTTAAGGCGATGTACATGAGATGAGAATCAGATGCCAGTAATAATTAATATATAACAACCCTTATTTAAAAATGTCCCTGATTCTATCATTAATAATTATTACCTGTATAAATTGTTGTGAGACTTATCTATGGATGGTTTTCTTGAATATTAGTACTTGCTTTATGGTTAAAATAGTGAAATGGTGATTATACATAGTATGTATATAAGGCATACATATACTTGGTACATGCAGTATATGTACTTCTACATATATACTGCCACACTCACATATAAATTGGTTTAAGACTTATTTATGGATATTTCCTTAAATATTATTACTTGCTTTATGGTTAAAATAGTGAAATGGTGATTATACATAGTATGTATATAAGGCATACATATACTTGGTACATGCCGTATATGTACTTCTACATATATACTGCCACACTCACATATAAATTGGTTTAAGACTTATTTATGGATATTTCCTTAAATATTAGTACTTGCTTTATGGTTAAAATAGTGAAATGGTGATTATACATAGTATGTATATAAGGCATACATATACTTGGTACATGCAGTATATGTACTTCTACATATATACTGCCACACGTGCATATAAATTGTACGTGCAGTATATGTATTGCTACATACATATCATGTATACATACTGCCACACGTGCATATAAATTGTACGTGCAGTATATGTACTGCTACATACATATCATGTATACATACTGCCACACGTGCATATAAATTGTACGTGCAGTATATGTACTGCTACATACATATCATGTAAGTACATGCATATATGTTTTAAAACAGTTATGTATATATATATTTGTATGTCTTATTGTACATACATAATGTATGCTAGTACATGCATGTTATACATACACAATGTTTAAAAACAGTTATGTGTGTTAAAGCATATATATATATTTAACATTTAAATGTAGGGTTACATTTAGTGTGTTAATACATATATTACAGAAAATAGTTTAGTTTAGAATCCTGGCTTTGGGAGTCAGGGGTGTGAGTTAAAATCTCTCTTTTTTGGTTATTATTGGCCTTAGGGAGGGATTTAACCTCCGATCTTCGGATTACAAGACCGACGCTTTGAACTAAGCTACTAGGACAGTCCTAGTTTAGTGCTTTATTTTCCAGTCACCCCACTAATGGAAACAGGATTAAAAAGAGTGAAAAGTATAGTACTGATGCAATTTGTCCAATGATGATGAATGGGTGTTCTACTGGTATACCCCCAATTCATGTAAGGATAATCATGTCTGCTACGAGGGTTCAGAATAGAAATTGGGTGAGTGGGCGGAATGCTATTCCTCGTTGTTTTGAGGTGTGAAGAAGTGGTACTACTAATAAGACTAGGATTGAGAATAGTAGTGCGAGGACCCCTCCTAGTTTATTTGGGATCGAGCGTAGAATGGCATAGGCAAATAGGAAGTATCATTCTGGTTTAATATGTGGTGGTGTAACTAGTGGGTTGGCTGGGGTGAAGTTTTCTGGATCTCCTAATAGGTTGGGGGAGAATAGTGCTAGGGCTGATAAAGCTGCTAGTATGACTGCAAATCCTAGGAGGTCTTTATATGAGAAGTATGGGTGGAAAGAAATTTTATCTGCGTTTGGGTTAATGCCAATTGGGTTGTTTGACCCTGTTTCGTGTAAGAAAAGTAAGTGGAGGACTGTTATTGCTACTACGATGAAGGGTAGAAGGAAGTGGAATGCGAAGAATCGTGTAAGTGTTGCGTTATCTACTGAAAATCCCCCTCAAATTCATTGGACTAATATGTCCCCTACGTATGGTACTGCGGATAATAAATTTGTAATAACTGTGGCACCTCAGAATGATATTTGTCCTCATGGGAGTACATAGCCCACGAATGCTGTTATTATAACTAATAGAAATAGTACTACTCCGATGTTTCAAGTTTCTTTGTACAGGTATGAGCCGTAATCCAGGCCTCGGGCAATATGGATATAAAGGCAAATAAAAAAGAATGATGCTCCGTTAGCATGGGTATTTCGGATTAGTCACCCATAGTTGACGTCTCGGCAGATATGAACTACAGATGAGAAGGCAGTTGAGATGTCTGAGGTATAGTGTATAGCTAAAAATAATCCTGTTAAGATCTGGGTGATTAAGCATAGTCCTAGTAGGGATCCAAAGTTTCATCATGCTGAGATGTTGGCTGGGGTTGGTAAATCAATTAGTGCGTCGTTAATAATTTTGATTAGAGGGTGTGTTTTTCGTAGGCTTGCCATTAATGTGTTCTTGTAGTAAAATAATTACAGTGGTTCTTCAAGCCATTGATCTCGGTTAGAGTCCGAGCAGGAATTATGATATACTCAATGTCTTTATTATTAGTGATTTTGGTTATGGGCCTTGTTGCAGTTGCTTCAAATCCTACTCCCTACTTTGCGGCTATTGGTTTAGTGGTTACGGCTGGTGTTGGGTGCGGGGTATTGGTTTATTGCGGGGGTTCTTTTTTATCTTTAGTTCTTTTTTTAATTTATCTTGGGGGCATGCTTGTAGTGTTTGCTTATTCAGCGGCCTTAGCTGCTGAGTCATTTCCTGAGGCTTGGGGTGGTCGTTCTGTTGTAGAATATGTTTTGGTTTATTTGTTTGGGGTGGGTTTAGTAGCTGGGGTTTTTTGGGGTGGGTGATATGACGGTTATTGGGTGGTTGTTGATGGTTTAAAGGAGTTTTCTGTACTGCGTAATGATGTGAGTGGTGTGGCAGTTGTTTATTCTTTTGGTGGGGGTATGTTGGTAATTTGTGCCTGGGTATTGCTCTTAACTTTATTTGTTGTTTTAGAGTTAACTCGTGGTTTAGATCGTGGCAGCTTACGGTCAGTTTAGGTGAGGGTAGAGTACATTAGAATTAGTATTGCCAGGGAGATGGAAAAAATGGTTAAATACGTTTTAATTTTTGCTTGTTGGGCGTCGTTTAAGTATGTAATAGCTTCAGTAAGTGTTCATAGTATTTTTTCTACTCATAATACTTGTCATGCTTTATCTAGTATTGTGCCGATTGTATGGCCTAGAGTTAATTTTAGTTTTGGGAAGAGTCGGTGAATTAGTGTTGGGCAGTATCCTAGTATGCTGAATGAATAAAATAATGCGGTTATGGGTGTGTTTTTGATCTGTTCTTTGTTTAGTATGGAAATTCATTTTGCTGTGAGGAAACCAATAATAATTACTACAATAGCTGTTAGTTTAAGGTATATTGGCATTGTTAGTGTTGGTGTTTTTTCAGGAATAATATTGTGTCAAATTACAAATCCTATGAAGATGCTTCCTCAAGCAAGTCGTTTGATAGGCTTAAGTACTATTATTGCGTCTTCGGTTGGCATAATTTTTGGGTTAATTAATCCTGGCCCCAGGGTTACATAATATATTAGTCGGTAGCTGTAGGCTGCGGTGAATGATGCAGCAATAAGTGTAAGGGTTACGGTAAGAATGCTTAGTTTGGATGTAACTAGGGATTCAAGGATGGCATCTTTTGAGTAGAATCCGGCCAGGAATGGGATCCCTGACAGTGCTATATTACCAATTAATAGGTAGGTTGTTGTGGTCGGTATAAGTATTATTAGGTTCCCTATTTTTCGGATGTCTTGTTCATCTTTTAGTTTGTGAATAATTACACCTGAGCATAGGAATAGTATGGCCTTGAAGAAGGCATGAGTGCAGATGTGGAAGAATGCTAATTGAGGTTGATTTAGTCCGATGGCTATTATTATTAGCCCAAGTTGGCTTGATGTTGAAAATGCTACAATTTTTTTGATATCATTTTGGGTTAAGGCACAGGCAGCGGAGAATAGTGTTGTTGCTAGGCCAAGATATAGGCAAGTTATTAAAGCTGTGTTGTTATTTTGTATTATTGGGTGAAGGCGGACTAGTAGGAAAATTCCAGCAACAACTATAGTGCTGGAGTGAAGTAGGGCGGATACGGGTGTTGGGCCTTCCATGGCTGCTGGGAGTCATGGGTGGAGTGTAAATTGTGCTGATTTTCCTATGGCTGCTAGGATGATTCCTGCTAGTGGAATTATTGAGTTATGTATTCCTGATTCTGTTAAAATTTCTTGAATATTTCATGTATTTATTTGTGTGGCGAATCATGCGATGGCCATAATGAATCCAATATCTCCTACTCGGTTGTAGATAATGGCTTGGAGGGCTGATGTGTTAGCATCTGCTCGTCCGGATCATCACCCAATTAGGAGGAATGATATAATACCTACTCCTTCTCAGCCAATAAATAGTTGAAATATGTTGTTAGCTGTGACTAAAATAATTATTGCTACAAGAAATAGAAGTAAATATTTGAAGAATCGGTCTATGTTTGGATCTGCGTGTATATATCAGAGTGCGAATTCTAGAATTGATCAGGCAACAAATAGTGCAACTGGTGTAAAAATAAGGGAGTAGTGATCAAAGTTAAATCCTATGAAGATATCAATTGTATAAATACTTGTTCAGTATCAACTGGTTGAGATACTTTCTAGTCCTTGGTTAATGAAAATTAGGAGTGCGGCGAAGCTAATGTAGAATGAGTGATTTACGGCGGTTTTGATTTCTACGGCTAGTTTATTTGGTTTTTTTAGTTTGGGGTTTAGTGTTTTTAGCAGGGGGAGAATTAAGGTTGTAATTGATAGAAGTATTAGTGATGTTAATATGTATGTCATAACTTCCACTTGGATTTGCACCAAGAATTTTTGGTTCCTAAGACCAGTGGATACACTATTATCCTTTGGAAGTGGCGAGGAAGCCGTGGAATTTAACCATGGTCTATAAGTATTAGCAGAACTTACTATTTTCTTTCTTTCTCGGTAAGATAGGGGGTTTTAACTCCTATTGTTAGAGTCACGATCTAAAGTTTTGGTTAAACTAAGCTTACTAATAACATCATCCTAGTAGGAGTTCTGGTTTTGCCACTAGTAGAGTGATGGGAATTAGGTGAAGCGCTATTAATAAGTGTTCTCGGGTGTGGTAGGGTGGTAGGTTTGTGATGTGGCTTGGTATTTGACCCCGCTGTGTTATTAAGAATATATATAGGGAGTAGCTTGCTGTAATTAGTGTTCCTATTCCTGTAAGTATAATAGTTCATGGAGACCAGTTAAATATTGTTGTGATAATTGTTAATTCCCCTACTAGGTTTGGTAAAGGAGGGAGTGCTAGGTTGGCTAAATTAGCAATAAATCATCATGTTGCTGCGAGCGGAAAGATTATTTGCAGTCCACGAATTAGAATTATGGTTCGGCTGTGAATTCGTTCGTATGTTGTATTGGCTAAGCAGAATAATATTGAGGATGTTAATCCGTGGGCGATTATCAGGGCAATTGCCCCTGAGAATCCTCATGTGGTTTGAATTAGAATTCCACCTGCTACTAGGCCTATATGACTTACAGATGAATAGGCAATTAGAGATTTGAGGTCTGTCTGTCGTAAACAAATTGACCCTGTTATAATAATTCCTCATAGGGCTAAAATAATGAATGGGTATGCTAATTCTTTGTTAAATGCGTCTAGTACAATTATTATTCGTATTATACCGTAGCCTCCTAGCTTTAATAAGATTGCGGCTAGTACTATTGATCCTGCTACTGGGGCCTCTACGTGTGCTTTTGGCAATCATAAGTGTACCCCATAAAGTGGTATTTTTACCAGAAATGCAATTAGGCAGCCTGCTCATCAAATTTTATGGCCTCAAGAGTTAAGTGCGATTGGTTGTGCATACTGGAGGATTAATATGGACAATGTTCCGGTGGTTTGTTGGAGGAGTAGTAGTGCAATTAAAAGGGGTAGAGAACCTGCAAGTGTATAAAATAAAAAGTAAATTCCTGCATTTAGGCGTTCGGCTTGGTTTCCTCATCGGGTGATAATAATTAGTGTTGGAATTAGTGTGGCTTCAAATATAATATAAAATATAATGATTTCCGTGGCACCGAATGCTATAATTAGGAAGGTTTGAAGGGATGTAAGTAATGAGATGTATAGGCGTTGGCGGTTAATTGGTTCTGGATTAATGTGATTTTGGCTGGCTAAAATTATTAGTGGGAGTAATCAGCAGGTTAGTGTTAAGAAGGGGGTGGATAGTGGATCTGTGGCTATATATGTGTTAGAGGCGGCTCAGCCTGTTTCTGATGTTCATTTTAATCATGTTAGGCTAATTAAGGCAATTAAGGAGCTGTGTATTATTGTGGTTGTTCATAGAAATTTTGCAGGTGTGAGTCAAATTGTAGGGAATAATATAAGTGTTGGAATTAATACTTTTAGCATTGTAGAAGATTTAGGTTTTGTAGGTGATCTGTTCCATGGGTTCGGGCAGTGGCTACTAATAGTGCAAGGCCTGTACTTGCTTCACAGGCGGAGAAAGCTAGAAGTAATATAGGGGTAGAGGAAAAGCCCGTTGACTCAAATTGGAGTGCCCATAGGGCTAGTGCAATATATAAGGATAATATTATTCCTTCAAGGCATAAAAGTGCTGAAAGCAGGTGTATACGGTTAAATGTTAGTCCTATTAATCCTAAGGTGAATGCTGATGTGAAGCTAAAATGTACGGGTGTCATAAGGGGGCCGTGGAGTTTAACCACGATTTTCTGAGCCGAAATCAGAGGTCTTTTTTGGACTAGCCCTCTATTCTGCCCACTCTAGACCTCCTTGGGCTCATTCATAAATTAATCCTAAAGTGAGTAAAATTAGGATTGTTGTGGCTCAGAAGAGTGTCTCGGATGGGTTATAAAGTTGGTCTCCTCACGGGAGGGGGAGTAATAGGGCAATTTCTAGGTCAAACAATAGAAATAGAATTGCAACTAGAAAAAATTGGAGTGAAAATGGGAGTCGGGCGGACCCTAGTGGGTCAAATCCGCATTCATAGGGGGATAGTTTTTCTGTGTCTGGGTCTATTTGGGGGAGTCAGAATGAGATAAATGCTAGGATTGATGGCACAATTAGTGTAATTAAAATAATAGTTATGATTAGATTCATTATCTTTCCCTGGAGTTTAACCAGGATTAAGTAATTGGAAGTCACTTGTACTAAATTTATACTAGAAAGATTATGAGCCTCATCAGTAAATAGACACGTAAAGGAATAGTCAAACTACGTCGACGAAGTGTCAGTATCACGCTGCAGCCTCAAAGCCGAAGTGGTGTTCTGATGTAAAATGATATTGAATTTGACGTAGTAGACACACGGCCAGGAAGGTTGATCCAATAATAACATGTAGCCCGTGGAATCCTGTAGCTACAAAGAATGTTGATCCGTACACCCCCTCTGCGATGGTAAATGGTGCTTCATAGTACTCTATTGCTTGAAGGGCTGTGAAGTACAGTCCTAATAGAATTGTTAGTGCGAGGGACTGGACGGCTTGTTTTCGCTCTCCTTCCATAATACTGTGGTGGGCTCATGTTACTGTTACCCCGGATGCTAGTAGAACAGCTGTGTTGAGTAGTGGGACTTCAAATGGGTCTAAGGTAATGACACCTGTTGGTGGTCAACATCCTCCTAGTTCTGGTGTAGGGGCTAGACTTGAGTGGTAAAAGGCTCAGAAAAAGCCTAGGAAAAAGAATACCTCGGATGTAATAAAGAGGATTATCCCGTATCGGAGTCCTTTTTGTACGGGTGGAGTGTGGTGACCTTGAAATGTCCCCTCTCGGATAATATCTCGTCATCATTGAACTATAGTTAAAATTAATAGGGTTAGTCCAAGGGCGATGAGTGTTATTGAGTGGAAGTGGAACCAGATTGCTAGGCCAGATGTTATTAGTAGGGCGCCGATGGCTCCTGTTAGTGGTCATGGGCTTGGGTCAACTATGTGGTATGCGTGTGCTTGGTGGGCCATTAGATGTTTTCTTGAAGATATAGGCTTAGTAGTAGAATAAAGACGTATGCTTGAATTATTGCTACTGCAACTTCTAGGAGTGTAAGTATAACAAGGATTGTAGAGGTTAAAAATGCTACTGTTGGCATTATTGGTAGTAGGACATATACTGCCGTTGAGATAAGTTGGATAAGTAAATGGCCTGCGGTTAGATTGGCTGTGAGTCGTACGCCCAGGGCTAGTGGTCGGATGAATAGGCTAATTGTTTCGATAATTACTAGGACTGGAATTAGTAGGGTTGGTGTTCCTTCTGGGAGAAGGTGACCTAAAGAAGATGTTGGTTGATTTAGTATGCCAATAATTACTGTGGCAAGTCATAGTGGTACTGCAAATCCTATATTTATTGATAATTGTGTTGTAGGTGTAAAGGTATATGGGAGTAACCCGAGTAAATTTATTGAGATAAGATATAGTATTAATGAGGTAAATAGTAGGGCTCATTTGTGTCCTCCAATATTTAGTGGTGTTATTAATTGATTAACAAATCGATTAATTAATCATGTTTGGGTTGTGAAGAATCGGTTGTTAGTTCATCGTGGAAATGAGTTTGGGAAGAGTAAAGGTACTAGTAGTGCAATGAAGACTAGTGAGAAACCTATGAGTTTTGGGCTTGCAAATTGATCAAAAAGGCTGATTATCATTGTCAGATTCAGTTAAGGTCTTGGTATTTTTTAATGTCTAGAAGAATAAATTCATTTGGTTGGATATGATCTAGAACTTTGTTAGGGGTAATAATGAGAAGAACAGCTCATGAAAAGATTAGAATTGTAAACCAAGGGAGTGGGTTCAATTGGGGCATGTTCACTAAAGGTGGTCGTTAATCACCAAGGTTTGGCTTAAAAGGCCAATGCTTATCCGATTTTTAGCTTTTTAGTGAGGCGTCCTCTAGCATTAATGAAGATCATTTTTCAAAATTTTCTAGGGGCACTGCTTCAACTACAATTGGTATAAAACTATGATTAGCTCCGCAGATCTCAGAGCATTGTCCATAGAACACACCAGGGCGTGAGACAATAAAGGCAACTTGATTTAGTCGTCCTGGTACTGCGTCTATTTTAATACCTAGTGATGGGATAGCCCATGAGTGAAGAACGTCTTCAGCAGATACTAAGACACGGATTGGGGACTCTTTGGGGACTACTATTCGATGGTCAGTCTCTAATAGTCGGAAACCTCCTGGGGTTAGGTCTTGGGTTTGTACTATATATGAGTCAAATTCTAGATTCTCATAATCTGTGTATTCGTAGCTTCAGTATCATTGATGTCCCATGGCTTTTACTGTTACGTGGGGGTCATTAATCTCATCTATTAGATATAAGATTCGGAGGGATGGGAGGGCAATTAAAATTAGAATAATAGCTGGTAGAACAGTTCATACAATTTCAATCTCTTGAGAGTCTAAAATAAATTTATTAGTTAGTTTAGTTGATACTATTGCAACAATAATGTAAAGTACTAGGGTGCTAATTAAAAATACAATTATTAAGGCATGATCGTGGAAGCCGAGAAGTTCTTCTATAACAGGTGATGCTGCATCTTGAAATCCTAGTTGGGTGGGGTGTGCCATAATTTAGAGATGTATAGGGGTTTAACCCATAATTTTACCTTGACAAGGTAATGTAATCTATTTTACTAATATCTCTAAGAAAGTGACAGAGTGGTTATGTGGCTGGCTTGAAACCAGTATATGGGGGTTCAATTCCTTCCTTTCTCGTTAATTTGGCTGGGTTATAACAAATGCCGGCTCTTCGAATGTGTGATATGGTGGGGGGCATCCGTGAAGTCATTCTACGTTTGTTGAAGTTAGTTCAACAGATAATACTTCTCGTTTAGTGGCGAAGGCTTCTCAGATAATAAATAGGAATATGATTACTGCTACTAAAGAAATTAATGATCCGATGGATGATACTGTATTTCATAGGGTGTAGGCATCGGGGTAGTCCGAATATCGTCGTGGCATGCCTGCTAATCCGAGGAAATGTTGAGGGAAGAATGTAAGATTTACACCGATAAATATTACCCCAAAATGAATTTTTGTTCAAGTACTATTTATAGTGTAGCCAGTAAATAGCGGGAATCAGTGGACAAAGCCTGCTATGATGGCAAATACAGCACCTATTGATAACACATAGTGGAAGTGTGCAACTACATAATAAGTGTCGTGAAGTACAATATCTAGTGAGGAGTTGGCTAAAATAATTCCTGTTAGGCCGCCTACTGTAAATAAGAAGATAAAGCCTAGTGCCCATAACATTGGTGTTTCTCATTTAATAGCACCTCCGTGGAGTGTAGCTAATCAACTGAATACTTTTACACCTGTTGGGATGGCAATAATTATAGTTGCGGATGTAAAGTATGCACGGGTGTCTACGTCTATTCCGACGGTAAATATGTGATGGGCTCATACGATGAAGCCTAAAAGACCAATGGCTATTATAGCTCAGACTATACCCATGTACCCAAATGGTTCTTTTTTCCCTGCATAATAGGCTACAACGTGGGAAATAATTCCAAATCCTGGTAAAATGAGAATATAGACTTCTGGGTGACCAAAGAATCAGAATAGGTGTTGATATAGAATTGGGTCTCCTCCGCCGGCTGGGTCAAAGAATGTGGTATTGAGGTTTCGGTCTGTGAGAAGTATTGTAATTCCAGCGGCTAATACTGGTAAAGATAAGAGTAGTAGGACAGCTGTAACTAATACTGCTCATACAAATAATGGGGTTTGATATTGGGTAATAGCTGGGGGTTTCATATTAATAATTGTTGTAATAAAATTAATAGCCCCTAGAATTGATGATACACCTGCTAAATGTAGGGAAAAGATTGTTAGGTCAACTGATGCCCCTGCGTGGGCAAGATTACCAGCTAGTGGTGGGTATACTGTTCATCCCGTTCCGGCTCCGGCTTCAACACCAGAAGAGGCTAGTAGTAAAAGAAACGATGGGGGAAGAAGTCAGAAGCTTATATTATTTATTCGTGGGAACGCTATGTCTGGTGCTCCAATTATTAGTGGGACTAATCAATTCCCAAATCCCCCAATTAGCATTGGCATAACTATAAAGAAAATTATTACGAAGGCATGGGCAGTTACGATTACATTATAAATTTGGTCATCTCCTAAAAGTGATCCCGGCTGGCTAAGTTCAGCACGAATGAGAAGACTAAGAGCAGTTCCAACTATTCCAGCTCAGGCACCGAATACGAGATAAAGGGTGCCAATGTCTTTGTGGTTAGTAGAGAAGAATCAACGCGTGATTATCACAGGTAGAATGGCCGAGTGTTTAGGCGGCGGTTTGTAGCACCGTGTACGAAGGTTCGAGCCCTTCTTCTACCAGGCCTTGTGGTGTTTTTACATACTGGATTGCAAATCTAGAGTCGTAGATTAGAAGTCTGCCGGGGCTTTTCCCGCCTTTAGGAACTTGGCAGGCGGGAAAAGTAGGTGGATGTTCGCTGGTTTGAGCGCTTAGCTGTTAACTAAGATTTTGTAGGATCGAGGCCTTCCCACCTAGAGGGGCCTTAGTTTAATTAAAATGTTTGATTTGCATTCAAAAGATGTGGAGTAATATCTGTAGGTCCTACTTCAAGGGCTAGAAGGTTTTAACTTCTGCTTAGAGCTTTGAAGGCTATTGGTCTTATTTATCCTAAGCCCTTAGGTGGTTAGTGTTAGGATGGTTGGGGTTACTGGTAGGAGTCCTAAAGTAATAATAATTATTAGTGTTATGGGCAAGAGGTTTTGGGTTGTTTTTGTTCGTCATGGGGTGGTTGCATTAATTGTGTTAGGATTAATGGTTAGTGCTGCTGTGTAGCAAAGTCGTAGATAAAAATATAGGCTTAACAGGGCGGTTAAAACTATGATTGTGGCTGTAAGAGGGAGGTCTTGTTTTGCTAGCTCTTGAATAATTAGTCATTTTGGTGCAAAACCAGTTATTGGTGGGAGGCCCCCTAATGATAATATGATGAGGGGGGTAATTGCTGTTAAAGCTGGGTTTTTTGACCAAGCTGTTGAGAGTGTATTAATTTTTGTTGTATTTAATGTTTTTAGAATTAGGAATGCTGCGGATGTTATAAAGATGTAGGTAATTAGAGCAATAACAGTGAGCTGGGGGGCGTAATGGATAATGACTATTATTCAACCTATGTGGGCGATTGATGAGTAGGCTAGGATTTTTCGTAGTTGGGTTTGGTTTAAGCCTCCTCATCCTCCTACTAGTGTTGATAAGATTCCTAGTAATGTAAGAAGGGTTGGGTTGGTGTTTTGGGCTACTTGGATAATTAGGGCAAATGGGGCTAGTTTTTGTCAGGTGGATAGGATTAGTCCTGTTAATAAATTTAATCCCTGTAATACTTCTGGTAATCAGAAGTGTGCTGGTGCTAGTCCAATTTTTAGTGCTAGTGCAGAAATAATTATTATATTGGTAGTTGGGTTAGATACATTATTAATGTTTCATTCTCCGGTAAGTCAGGCATTTGTGGTGCTTGCAAATAGAATTATTGCAGCTGCTGTGGCTTGGATGAGGAAATATTTTGTGGTGGCTTCTACTGCGCGTGGGTGGTGCTGTTGAGCTATTAATGGTGTAATTGCTAGGGTGTTGATTTCTAATCCCATTCAGGCAAGCAGTCAGTGTGAGCTGGCGAATGTTATGGTGGTTCCTAGTCCTAGACTATATAATAGAATTACTAGTACATATGGGTTCATTGATAGAGGAGGGGGTTTAACCATCATGTTCGGGGTATGGGCCCGAAAGCTTATTTAGCTGACTCTATCTTAGAAGGTGGTGTAGTGGAAGCACTAAGAGTTTTGATCTCTTTGGTATAGGTTCGAGTCCTTTCTTTCTAAGAACTGAGGGGAATTTAACCCCTGTGGTTCACTCTATCAAAGTGGTCCCTGGGCATTCGGGCACAGTTCTTAGGTTATAGTTGTGGTGGAAGGCTTGCTAGTGCAATGGGTAGAGATGTGTGTCATAGGACAAAGGCTAGTGTAATTGGAAGAAAATTTTTTCAGATTAGGTGTATAAGTCGGTCATATCGAAATCGTGGGTAGGATGCTCGTACTCATAAAAATACTGCGGCTAGTAGTGCGGTCTTTGTTATGATTAGAATTGTTGATAGTTCTGGGTTGTCTGGTATATAAGATGTCCCTATAAATAGAATTGCTGACAGGGTATTTATTAGTAGGATGTTGGCGTATTCGGCTAGGAAGAATAATGCAAATGGGCCTCCTGCGTATTCTACATTAAATCCTGATACTAACTCTGATTCCCCTTCTGTTAGGTCAAATGGTGCCCGGTTTGTTTCTGCTAGAGTTGAAATATATCATATTATGGCTAGTGGTCATGCTGGAATTAATAGTCAGATTTTTTCTTGTGCGGTGCTTAGGGTTTGTAGGGAATAGCCCCCTGAGAAAATTATAATAGATAATACGATTAATCCTAGGCTTACTTCGTATGAGATTGTCTGAGCTACAGCTCGTAGAGCTCCAACTAGTGCATATTTTGAATTTGAGGCTCACCCTGACCCTAAAATTGAGTATACTGCTAGGCTTGATAGTGCTAGAATAAATAGTATACCTAGGTTCAGGTTTGTTATTGCGTGTGGTAGGGGTATTGGTGCTCATAGTATTATGGCTAGTGTTAGTGCGAGGATAGGTGTAATTAAAAATAGAAAGGGTGATGATGATGATGGGCGGATGGGTTCTTTAATAAATAGTTTAATACCATCGGTGATTGGTTGAATTGTGCCGTAGGGTCCTACTACATTTGGGCCTTTTCGAAGTTGTATATACCCTAGCACTTTTCGTTCAACCAGGGTTAGAAAGGCTACTGCTAGTAAAACAAATACGATATAAATTAGGGGATTAATCAGATAATTTATTAGAGTGTTAAGCATCAGCTAGGGAGAGGATTTGAACCTCTGCTTAAAAGGGCTTAGGCCTTTTGCAATTACCAAACTCTGCCACCCTAGCAACTCCTTGTTTAGGAATATTGGTTTATGCTTTCCCATTATTTAATTTATTTGGATTCATTAAGTTGGGATGGGGCGCACTTGTAGGGTGGGCCTCCTTTTTCCGATCCTTTCGTACTAGGAAAAGTAGCATTACAGATAGAAACTGACCTGGATTGCTCCGGTCTGAACTCAGATCACGTAGGACTTTAATCGTTGAACAAACGAACCCTTAATAGCGGCTGCACCATTAGGATGTCCTGATCCAACATCGAGGTCGTAAACCCCCTCGTCGATATGAACTCTGGAAGAGGATTGCGCTGTTATCCCTTGGGTAACTTGGTTCGTTGATCGGTTTGTGGCCGGATCATTTTTGGTCAGATGTTCTGTTACTTAGATATGTTCATCTTGGTTTTGGGTATTACCCAGTCCACTTGGAGGCTGTTTTTTCCTCCGTGGTCGCCCCAACCGAAGGTAGTATTTCATTTTTCACTAGGTTTAAGAACTTTATGGGGTTTGTTTAACGTGATTGATTCTTGTACCTTAAGCTCCAGAGGGTCTTCTCGTCTTGTATTATTATACCCGCTTCTGCACGGATAGATCAATTTCACTGACTGGAAGGGGGAGACAGCTAAGCCCTCGTCTAACCATTCATACAGGTCCTTAATTAGAGGACGAGTGATTGCGCTACCTTTGCACGGTTAAAATACCGCGGCCGTTTAACTTGTAGTCACTGGGCAGGCTGGACCTCTTATACTTATATATTGCAAGAGGCGGTGTTTTTGGTAAACAGGCGAGGCTTGGGTTTGCCGAGTTCCTTCCTTTTCTTTTAGTCTTTCCTTTATTACACTCCAGTGTGGGGATAACGATTTTGGGTTATGTGATTTTCTTGATCATTTTATTATTCATAATACCCTCTTTGTTTGGGTTCGTTAATTGTCAGTGGTGGGTCCGATCTGACTTACACTTGTGTTTGGAGAAGGTTAAGTTCTTCTTGTTACTCATTTTAGCATAATCTCTTCCATGGCTGCATGGAGCGGCCTAGTATTATTGGGGAAGTGAGATTGTTTATTGGTATAATTAACTTTTGTTTGTCCGAGCTTTAACGCTTTCTGCTCAGGTGGCTGCTTTTAGGCCCACTGGGACAGTGTGTTTTAAGTATTATAATCTTTATTCTCCTGTGTAAGGTTGTATCCTTTGTTTTAGGGGCTGTACCTCCTTAAACTAACTCTCGCATTTTTCTCATATTATCTTATTGTTAGGACTTAATTGATTTGGGGTGTGCGAGGCTGAACTTATATCCATTTCCTAGGTAACCAGCTATCACCAAGTTCGATAGGTCTATCACCTCTACCCGGAGCTCTTTCCACTCTTTTGCCACAGAGACGGGTTAGCCCTAATTCGACGTAGGCTGTCTCGGGGTAGCTCACTTGGTTTCGGGGTTTCAAACTAAAGGTCTCTTTGCTTGGGTGGACTTGCTAAATCATGATGCAAAAGGTACAAGATTTAGTCTTTGATTTTTATGGCTTATATGGGTTGTTTCATTTCTCTTTCAACTTTCCCTTGCGGTACTTTTTCTATGGCTTTAAATGTGGTGCCTTTTCTGTCTCCCATACTAAGGTAAAGAATGTTTTAATTAGTTGTTTTAGGTTAAATCTTGATTGTTTATGGTGTGAAATTATGTTGATAGTTAAGCTAGTTGTTTGGCTCAGAGTGACCCGACTTGCACGGATTTCTTCACGGTGTAAATGAGACGCTGGGCTATTTAGCTACACTCTGGATTCATCCAAGTGCACCTTCCGGTACACTTACCTTGTTACGACTTGCCTCCCCTTGTCGGTGCTTTTGTATTAGGTATATTTTTTACATTGTGACGGGGGAGAGTGACGGGCGGTGTGTACGTGCCTCAGGGCCGGGTTCAAAAGGACACTCTATTTCCTTTTTACTACTAAATCCTCCTTCAAGCATTGTTTCATGTTGCATGTTCGTAATATTCTGTTGTAGAAAATGTAGCCCATTTCTTCCCATTTCGTTCGCTACACCTCGACCTGACGTTTAGGGCAGTGCTCTTTTTGCTTACTTTTATTCCCTCACAGGGTAAGCTGGCGACGGTGGTATATAGGCTGGGTTGGCCAGAAATGGTGAGGTTTAACGGGGATTATCGGTTCTAGAACAGGCTCCTCTAGGGGGGTCTAAGGCACCGTCAGGTCCTTTGGGTTTTAAGCTGACGCTCGTAGTACCCTGGCGGACATGGTTGTATATACATGTCTTGGTTTACGACTGAGCATAGTGGGGTATCTAATCCCAGTTTGTTTCTCAGCTTTCGTGGGGTCAGGTAGTTTTGTTAAAGTAACTTTCGTATCTGGACTTCGGACTCCTAGAAGCGTATGACAGCCAATGGGCCATTTAACTTTATTTTTATTCTCCTTAACCACCCTTTACGCCGTGGTGCTATCAACTAGGGCTATTCGTTTAACCGCGGTTGCTGGCACGAATTTTACCGGCCCTCTTAACCTTAACTAAGTCGGGTTTTCACCCATGGCTTAATGTTTATCACTGCTGGGTTCCCTTGGGGGTGTGGCTTAGCTAGGCGTCTTGGGCTAAATTACTTGTTCCTGATACCTGCTCCTTGTCCCCGGGCCAGGGGATTGAGGGCATACTCACAGGGTTGCGGAGACTTGCATGTGTAAGTTGGGTTAAGGCTGATAGAAAGGTTGGGACCATGCCTTTGTGCATGCGGGGTTTTTTAGGACCCATCTTAGCATCTTCAGTGCCATGCTTTGTGTTAAGCTACGCTAGC